CCAATGACCGTTGGATATGATTCGATCAGGTCCTGAATAATCAAGAACCCCCCCCTTTTTACCGTAAGGATTCGAACTAAACAATTTGTGTCTCACTTGATCATTAGTCACGGAGAGGTCAGAAATAGATCTCCGTTCAACAGAATGAACATTCATTTGATCTTGATCCTTGTGGAGCGAAAAAGGCACTATACTGGATCTGCACAGAGATCCTGATAATATCCATAAATGACTTGTTTTGGGTAAGAGATGAACATTACCATATTTATATTCAGGTGCATGGTACACATCGGTACTCCAGTGCATTTCTCCCTCTGAGTCAGAATAAATATGTTTTCTAACTTTCTCTTTAACTTTATTAAAATTGAAAGTGGATGTTCCAGCGCGAATCTCAGCAATCACTTGTTCTGATTCTACATATTGATCATTTTGAACTAAAAGAAAACTTTTGGGTGGAATATTCACATTATGTAGAATATCGTGACTCTCAATAGTTACATACAGGTCTATATAACATAGAAAAGCAGGATGCCCATGACGTGTACGTGTGGGATGAACCAAATCCTCATTGAATTTGATTTTTCCCTTAAAAGGAGCTCGTACATGTTCTGCAGTACCACCTGTGAATACTCCACCGGTATGAAAGGTTCTTAATGTTAGTTGAGTCCCCGGTTCGCCGATTGATTGACCCGCAATAATACCTACTGCTTCTCCTAATTCGACCAGGTCGCCATGAGTGGGACTCTGACCATAACATAATCGACAGATCCAAGATATACTCCTGCAAAGAAAGGGGGTTCGAATATATATTGGTTGTGTTCGAAAGGTTATGAATCGAGTGACAAGTCCAACCCCAATATCTTTATTTTGAGCGGCAATGCAACGTAGGCCCATATATATATTGTATGCTAATACACGACCAATTAGTGTTTGGACCCAAATTCTTTCCGTCATCCCATTTCTAGGACTCACGGAAATGCCTCGGGTAGTGCCACAATCTGTTCTACGTACAACAATGTGTTGAACTACTTCAACAAGTCTACGCGTGAGGTATCCAGCATCTGATGTTCGTACAGCAGTATCCACAACTCCTTTGCGGGCTCCGTAGCAGGAAATGATATATTCCGTTAAAGAAAGTCCTTCGCGTAAATTGCTTTGAATCGGTAAATCAATCATTTGTCCTTGGGGATCCGACATTAATCCTCTCATACCTACTAATTGGTGTACCTGAGATGCATTTCCTCTAGCTCCCGAAAAGGACATTATATGGACTGAATTAGAAGGATCAGTCATCCTAAAATTAGGATGCATTTCTTGTCTCAAATATTCACTTGTAGCATACCATATCTCAATGGATTGGCGTAATTTTTCTACTGTGTGTACATTCCCATAATGATGGTGCTTTTCTAAAATGAAACTTTGTTGTTCAGCATCTTGGACTAGCCACCCCTTAGAAGGTACTGTTAAAAGATCATCAATTCCTAATGAAATGGATGTAGCAGTGGCTTGCTGGAAACCCAGAGTCTTTACTTGATCCAGGGTGTGCGATGTATATGCCATTCCGAAGTGATCTATTAATCTGCTAATAAGTCGTTTCATGGCAGACCCATCTATCGCTTTATTGTAAAAGAACAGATCAGCCCATTCTGCCATAAGTACTTCTCTATTCCGCTGAGTAGGATTCGCCAATGGGTTTGAGTCAGTGATTCGAAGACCTCCTTTACTGGATCTCGATTCATGTAGAAATTAAGGAATTATGATTCCAGTTGAACCGGAGAGATCAAAATTCCCGCGGTATTACAGAATTCCTTAGCTTAGGTACCGTATGAGTAGGCCTGACAAAACCCCTGTATGGCTTCTTCTATTTCTCGAGAAAAAGAAATATGACCAACAGTGGTTCGGGTGTATATACAAAGGGTTTGTTTTTTTATACGTCTTACTATTAGATAGTGCCCATAAATTTCATGATAGGTACCCAAAGATTCATATTGAACTTCGACAGGAACTTCTCTTGAGGCAATGACACGTTGATCTAGTCGCCACCGAAGCCACAAAGGACTATCTAAATTGATTCGTTTCTGCTGATAAACTATAAGTACATCATAGGAACTACAAAAATAGGGCTCTTTCTCTTTCGTAGTATATTTATACTTATAATCATTAACTGTTTCATTTTGATAGTTTATGCGATTCCATGGATTATACCTATTTGCACAAATACCTCGACGATTCCCGATCGTTAATACATAGAGTCCAATAAGCATATCTTGGGTTGGTACCGAAATGGGATCTCCAATAGCCGGAGAAAAGAGATTCATATGAGAAAACATAAGTAAACGAGCCTCCGCTTGCGCTTCCAAAGATAAAGGTACATGAACAGCCATTTGATCCCCATCAAAGTCTGCATTGAATCCTTTACGAACTAATGGATGTAAACAAATAGCACGTCCACCCCCTAAAATGGGCTGGAACGCCTGTATGCCTAATCTATGCAGGGTGG